CTTGCCTAAAATATATGATCCTCTCTTAAACGGATCCTATCGTGGAATAATTAAAAAATTTTATTTACCTTCAATCCTAAATGAAACTGCAGTCAAAAATTCGATAGAGACAAATTTTTTAAATAAACTCAATAAAGTTCATAGTATCCTTCTTTTTAAGGGTAAGGAACTTAATGTTCATAATTTTGAAGAATTGTACCAGAAATTGGAAGGGAAAATAGCTACATTGGAAGAGAAATTGGTCCAGAAATTGGACCAGAAATTGGAAGAGAAATTGGAAGAGAAATTGGGACAGAAAATATATACATTGGATCAAAAAGCATTAGCAAGAGAATTGAGTCTTTTAATCGATGAATTTGCTAAAGAATCAACATCAAATTGGAAAAGAATTTCTTTATTTCCGGAACAAAGACGAATTGATTCAGAAGATCCAGAAAAAGTTTTGAAATTTTTAATCGAAAGAGTCATAATTGATCCCATCATTCAAACAATATGCGATACAGCCATAATTCCTCCCATGGAAAAAACAACTCGAAAAAAATCGATTGGAATAAATAAAAAAGTCCCCCGATGGTCATACAGATTATTCAGCGAGGTAGAACAACTCGGAAAAACTGCAACAACGGAAGAGGGGGAAGAGTGGATAGTAGATCATCAAATTCGCTCGAGGAAAGCGAAACGTATGGTTCTTTTTACGCAGGGTCCAGAGAATGCCGCCCCAACTATGACGAAGCCTAATGAACTAGAAGAAGTGGATATGATAGATTATCCCTATGAAGCGGATTTTCGTCGAGACATAATCACAGGTTCTATGCGTGTTCAAAGACGTAAAACCCTTACGGGGAAAATGTTTCCCTTATATCCGTATTCCCCACTTTTTTTCGACAGAGTAGGATTTTCTTGGGATGTTCTTTTCGAACCATTCATATTATCAGTAATTGAGATTTCCGACCTAATACAAGACATTTTTAGAAAGGGTATAAAAGGAAGCGTAGCAAAAAGAATAAAGAGGTTGAAAAAACAAAAAAAAATGTACATGGAGGAAAACAAAAGCTACGAAGAAATTCAAAAAGAAGTCAATGAAATGGAAAAGGGGCGGGACGGGCAGACGGAAATGGAACGAATAGAAAGGACACGAGAAAAAATAGCAGACCTCTATGATATCCTTATTTATGCTCATGGAATAAGAGCTTTGATTTTACTAATTCAGTCGAGGCTTAGACAATCTATTGTATTACCTTCATTGATACTAGCTAAAAATATTGTCCGTTTCTTATTACGCCAAGAGCCCGAGTGGGGGCAGGATATAAGGGAGATGAATAGAGAAGTGTATGTTATATGCACCTATAATGGTATGCCAGTACTAAAACCAGGAAGAAACGGAATTTTTCCTCCAAACTGGGCCACAGAGGGTATACAAATAATGATACGATTTCCTTTCCGTCTGAAACCTTGGCACCGATCTAAGATACGACCTTCTCGTAGGGATCCAAATCCAAAGCAGGAAAGTCCTGCTGCTTTTTTAACGATTTGGGGACTGGAAACTGACCGTCCTTTTGGTTCTCCTCTCGTAGGACTTGGTATTTTGTTTTGTTATTATTTTGGACCCCCTTTGAAAAAACTCCAAAAAGCAATTCTAAAATGGAGTTTTCGAGTTCTAAAAAGTTTCAAAGAAAGAAAAAAATTATTGTTTCTAAAGGTCCAAAAAGAACCAAAAAAATGGAGAGAGGATTCGAGTGAAATAAAAAAAGATTCTATAATCAATAATCAGATTATTCATGAATCATCCATTCAAACCCGATCTATGGATTGGACAAATTATTCACTGACAGAAATAAAAATGAAAGATCTGACTGATAGAACAAGCACAATCAGAAATCAAATAGAAAGAATTACAAAAGACAAGAAAAATGGATTTCGAACTCTAAAGATAAATATTAGTCCTAACAAAACAAGTTATGGTGCTCAAAAATTAGCATCACTAAAAAATCTTTTTCAGATATTAAAAAGAAGAAATGATCGATTAATCCGTAAATCACATTTTTTTTTTAAATGGATCGTGGAAAGGATATACACGGATATCCTTCTAGAGAGCTTTCCATATATCATTAATCGTCTTACTAATAGTCTTTATAGGCCCATGATCATTATAAAACTTTTTCGTAAATTAAAAAAAAAATCTTTTTTTGATACAAAAGAGAAAAAGATAATTGAGCGTATTTCAACTATACAAAAAAAACTTTCACCTTCTCGTATTCGTCATAAGATTCAGACGAAGTCGGAGGTTTCTTTTAAATTATCCCTCGTGTCACAGGCCTATGTATTTTACAAATTATCACAAACCCAGGTTATTAACTTGTATAAGTTAGGATCTGTCCTTCAATATGACGGAGCATCTTTATTTCTTAAGAATGAAATAAAAGATTATTTTCGAAGACAAGGAATAATTTCTTCCGAATTAAAGCATAAGAAACTTCAGAATTCTGGAATGAATCAATGGAAAAATTGGTTAAAGAGTCATTATCCATACGATTTATCTGAGCTAAAATGGTCTAAATTAGTACCGCAAAAATGGCGAAATAGAGTCAATCAACATTGTAGGGTTGAAAATCCAAATTTAATCAAACGGGATTCATCTGAAAGAGAGGAAAAGGTTTCGTTATTGCTAAATAAAAACGATCATTTTCAAAAACTGTATAGATATGATCTTTTAGCATATCAATCGATTTATTATGAAGATAAGAAGGACTCATATAATTACAACATACATAAACCGAAATTTGTTGATATGGGGGGGAGTATCCCTATTACTAATTTTATAAGAAAAGATTATTTTATGTATATAAAAAATCCAGATAGAAAATTTTGTGATACGAAAGGTCTTTTTTATCTCAAAATTAATAAAGATAAAGAAATCAACCCATCCAAGGGTTTCTTTTCTTTTTTTGATTGGATGGGAATGAGTGAAGAAAGACTAAACCGTCCTGTATCGAAGCCGATACCTTGGTTATTCCCACAATTTGAGTTATTTTTTAATGTATATAAAATGAAACCCGGGTTTATACCAATTCATTCACTTATTTTTCATTTTAATGAAGATGTTAGTGAAGATGTTAGTCAAAATAAAAATCTCACGAAAAATCAACCCCAAAGCATTTGGACTTGGGAAATCGACTTAGATGCGTTCATGAAAGGATCTTTTGCTTTGCAATTGAAATGGCTGCTGAGTCCTTTGACTATCGAATTATTCGATTATGCGCTGTCCGTACTTGAATGGGAAAAGGAAAGCAGAATGACAACAAAGTTTGGTTTCGGCTTTATTAAGAAGGAGGAGTTCACTCTGGATCCAATGCTAATCCGGGATTTGAATCTTTCAAAAATCCTAAAAGAGGGAATATTTATTATCGAACCAGTTCGTATACCTGTAAAACATAATGTAGAATTGATTATGTATCAAACCATAAGGATTTCTTTGGTTCATGAGATTAAACAAAAAAATAATCAAAAAAGATACAGAGAAAATATGGATAAGAATCATTTTGAGGAATCGATTGCAAGACATCAAATGATGACGAAAAATAGAAACAAAAATCATTATGATTTGCTTGTTCCTGAAAATATTTTCTCGTCTAGACGGCGTAGAGAATTGAGAATTCTAAGTTGTTTCAATTCAAGGAATAGTAATTGTGTGGATAAAAATGCAGTATTTTGCAATGGGAACAAGGTAAAAACCTGTGGTCAATTTTTGGATGAAAGCAAAGATCTTGATAGAGAGAAAATGAAATTAATGAAATTCTTTCTTTGGCCCAATTATCGATTAGAAGATTTAGCTTGTATGAATCGCTATTGGTTTGATACTAATAATGGTAGTCGTTTCAGTATGTTAAGGATACATATGTATCCACGATTGAAAATTGATTGATGATACAATTGTCTTCCCCTACGATATATATATCGGGTGGATAAATAGCTGCGCACATGCCTTGTCTTACATCCTTTTTTGATACATGAATACTAATTCAATGACGTATCAATTAGATCATAAAATGAATCAATAAGGAAATTAGGATTGATTCTTGTGTATACTAGATCAAAATACCTCGCATTATTATTACTGATCAGTCAAATTCATATTCGTAAAATAAAAAGAGTAAATTAATAAAAAAATTGACGCATACGAAGTTATATATATATGGATTTATAAAGTTATGACAAAAAATTCATTCATGTCAGTTATTTCGCAAGAAGAAAAGAAGGGATCTGTTGAGTTTCAAGTATTCTGTTTCACCAATAAAATACGGAGACTTAGCTCACATTTGGAATTACACAAAAAAGACTATTCATCTCAGAGAGGGCTACGGAAAATTTTGGGAAAACGTCAACGACTTCTGACTTATTTTTCAAAAAAAAATAGAGTGCGTTATAAAGAATTAATCAGTCAATTGAATATTCGAGCGATAAAAAAACGTTAATTTGAACAATTATTTTCTTTGATTTATTCGATCTTCAATTTGGATGAACTTCTTTTCGTTTTCAGCAATTCATGGAAGAAGAAATACGGAAAAAACTTATGACTGGACCAGTTACAAGAAAAGATCTAATGATAGTAAATATGGGACCTCACCACCCATCAATGCATGGCGTTCTTCGACTCATTGTTACTTTAGATGGCGAAGATGTTATTGACTGTGAACCAATAATAGGTTATTTGCACAGAGGAATGGAAAAAATTGCGGAAAACCGAACAATTATACAATATTTGCCTTATGTAACACGTTGGGATTATTTAGCTACTATGTTTACAGAAGCAATAACTATAAATGCACCAGAACAATTAGGAAATATTCAAGTACCTAAAAGGGCTAGCTATATCCGAGTTATTATGTTGGAGTTGAGTCGTATAGCTTCTCATTTATTATGGCTTGGACCTTTTATGGCGGATATTGGCGCACAGACCCCCTTCTTCTACATTTTCAGAGAAAGAGAATTGATATATGATCTATTCGAAGCTGCCACTGGCATGAGAATGATGCATAATTTTTTTCGTATCGGAGGAGTCGCTGCCGATTTACCTTACGGCTGGATAGATAAATGTTTGGATTTCTGTGAGTATTTTTTAACAGCAATTGCTGAATATCAAAAGCTTATTACGCGAAATCCTATTTTTTTAGAACGAGTTGAAGGGGTGGGCATTATTGGCGGAGAAGAGGCAATAAATTGGGGGTTGTCAGGACCGATGTTACGGGCTTCCGGAATACAATGGGATCTTCGTAAAGTTGATCATTATGAATGTTATGAAGAATTTGATTGGGAAGTTCAATGGCAGAAGGAGGGCGATTCATTAGCTCGTTATTTAATCCGAATTGGCGAAATGGTGGAATCTGTAAAAATTATTCAGCAAGCTCTAGAAGGAATTCCGGGAGGCCCCTATGAGAATTTAGAAATCCGACGCTTTAACAGAGTAAGAGATCCTGAATGGAATAATTTTGAATATCGATTCATTAGTAAAAAACCGGCTCCCACTTTTGAGTTATCGAGACAAGAACTTTATGTAAGAGTCGAAGCCCCAAAGGGCGAATTGGGAATTTATTTGATAGGAGATCAGAGTGCTTTTCCATGGAGATGGAAAATTCGCCCGCCGGGTTTTATCAATTTGCAAATTCTTCCTCAGTTAGTTAAAAGAATGAAATTGGCCGATATTATGACAATACTAGGTAGTATAGATATCATTATGGGAGAAATTGATCGTTGAAATGATAATTGATACAACAGGAGTACAAGCTATCAATTCTTTTTCTATATTAGAATTCTTAAAAGAAGTCTATGGGACTATATGGATGCTTGTACCTATATTGATTCTTATTTTGGGAATCACAATAGGTGTACTAGTAATTGTGTGGTTAGAAAGAGAAATATCCGCAGGGATACAACAACGTATTGGACCTGAATACGCCGGCCCTTTGGGAATTCTTCAAGCTCTAGCAGATGGAACAAAACTACTTTTCAAAGAGAACCTTCTTCCATCAAGAGGCGATATGGGTTTATTTAGTGTTGGACCCTCCATAGCAGTCATATCAATTTTACTAAGTTATTCGGTAATTCCTTTTAGCTATCGACTTATTCTAGTCGATCTCAGTAATGGTGTTTTTTTATGGATCGCCATTTCAAGTATTGCTCCCATTGGACTTCTTATGTCAGGATATGGATCAAATAATAAATATTCCTTTTTAGGCGGTCTACGGGCTGCTGCCCAATCTATTAGTTATGAAATACCATTAACTCTTTGCGTGTTATCAATATCTCTACGTGTGATTCGTTGAGACATCAAATTTCCACAATTTTTTCTTTCGAGAGTTTTCTAAGAATGAACTAAAATACATTGACTAGATAACTTTCTTTTTTATTCAACCTTCGGGTTGATGAACTAAACCAGATAGTTAGGTGAGTGAAAGAAAACAGCTTCGAAATTCGCAGTAAAAAGCTTGAGTCTCATTTCCTATGTACAAGAATTCCGCCAAAGTGAATATAAGTAAATAGAAGCAGTAAAGAAAAACTATTTACCCCAAGACTGGTTGATTAGTTATCATGGCTTGAAGCGGGTTAAACAGACAGATCCATTCTTTGGAGTTCGTGCTATCGTTTCTATCTATTACTATATATGATACGAATTGTCGAAAAGATTGAGTAAAACTGAGTGGATGGTTAGGAACACCAAGGTACACAAAGGATTAGTAATAGAGATTTTCTAAGTTATCGGAAAAAAATTCCACATAAACGAAATACTAATTGGGGCTTTAAATTAGTAGAAATGATCAAGTAGTACTCCCCAGAATTCCGATCCAGAGTATGCTGCTATCCACCGATAAAGTGAATGACTATCAGGAACGAAGTAATCCTTTACTTCCTTTTTTAGCAAAACAAAAGAACAAAAAATAGAAAGAATGTGATTGCAAAATTTTTTCTTATTCTTACTTTACTATAACACTATATTATTATCCTTGCTTTACTATAACTATATTACGATTCAGAAAGTTACACTTCATATCATGCTTCATGTTAATTTCTTTTCGTAATAAAAAAGGATAGGGTGAGATATCTATTAATATTTCTAAAAAGAGTCTTTTCTGAAGGGTTTAAATTAAGTCTCAACAAAAAAACTGAAAATAAATCAAATTGAAAATAAATCAAATACAAATATATATTAAATATTAATTTAATATTAATTTAATAAAAAAATGTAAAGGATGAGATCAATTCAGAAGCCTTTTAGTATAGCAGACAGAATTCCATTGGTCTAATTCGGAACCTTTCGATTACTTTTGATTCTATCTATCCTACAAAAATTTCAAAATGAAAAATATCGAAGCAGTCCTGAGATTTATGTGGGACCCTCGAGGAGCCGTATGAGGTGAAAATCTCATGTACGGTTCTGTAATAGCGATGATAACTGTGATCTTATCACCGACTAGAATTGTCTAACAGTTTAAGTACAGTTGATATAATTGAAGCACAGTCCAAATATGGTTTGTGGGGGTGGAATTTGTGGCGCCAACCTATAGGATTTCTCGTTTTTATAATTTCTTCTCTAGCCGAATGTGAAAGATTACCTTTTGATTTACCAGAAGCAGAGGAAGAATTAGTAGCAGGTTATCAAACAGAATATTCAGGTATTAAATTCGGTTTATTTTATGTTGCTTCCTATCTAAATCTACTAGTTTCTTCATTATTTGTAACAGTTCTTTACTTGGGAGGCTGGAATCTCTCTATTCCATACATATTCGTTCCTGACCTATTTGGAATAAATGCAAGGGATGGAGTCTTTGGAACAACAATTGGTATTTTCATTACACTAGGGAAAACTTTTTTGTTCTTGTTCATTTCTATCACAACAAGATGGACCTTACCTAGACTAAGAATGGATCAATTATTAAATCTTGGATGGAAATTTCTTTTACCTATTTCTTTAGGGAATTTATTATTAACAACTTCTTCCCAACTCCTTTCACTATAATATAAGCAAAATAGACTTTTTTTTATTCCCTAGTAACTAGATTGATAACTTGTCCCAAACAAGAGAAAGAAACAAACAAAAAATTTTTATCGATATTTAGGATATGTTCCCTATGGTAACTGGGTTCCTGAATTATGGGCAACAAACAGTACGAGCGGCTAGGTACATTGGTCAAGGTTTTCTGATTACCTTATCCCATGCGAATCGTTTACCTGTAACTATTCAATACCCTTATGAAAAATTGATCACATCAGAACGTTTTCGTGGTCGAATCCACTTTGAATTCGATAAATGCATTGCTTGTGAGGTATGTGTTCGGGTATGTCCTATAGATCTACCTGTTGTAGATTGGAAATTGGAAACTGATATTCGAAAGAAACGATTGCTTAATTACAGTATTGATTTCGGAATCTGTATATTTTGTGGTAATTGCGTTGAGTATTGCCCAACAAATTGTTTATCAATGACTGAAGAATATGAGCTTTCTACGTATGATCGTCATGAATTAAATTATAATCAAATTGCTTTAGGCCGTTTACCAATATCAATAATTGACGATTACACAGTTCGAACTATCTTGAATTGGTCTCAATTCAATAAAAAAGAAATACCTTGATAAATTCAAGAACCTTTTTTTCTTACTAAGGATATAAATTTAACAGGGTTGGTTTTTCTTTGTGAATGACTAAACTCAAAATAACAACTATTGATCTAGTTGATTCATTAAAATTGTGGATTTACTTGGAAATCTTTTTTAATGTAATGATTTCAACTAGATTCGAACTAGCCTTTCAGATAAAGAATGTGATTTGTACACTAACTGTACCTACATCAATTCGCATCCATTAGAATCGCATTCAACTAGGAACGTGTCTTAAATAGATCAACTTAACTTATCCTGGTCAGTTCAATAAGATCATGAAAGAGTCTTATTTTTTATATCTTTTTTTCATCGAATGGATTTACCTGGACCAATACATGATTTTCTTTTAGTCTTTCTGGGATCAGGTCTTATATTAGGAGGCCTAGGAGTGATATTATTTACCAATCCCATTTTTTCCGCCTTTTCGTTGGGATTGGTTCTTGTTTGTATATCTTTATTCTATATTCTAGCAAACTCTCAGTTTGTAGCTTCTGCACAACTCCTTATTTACGTAGGAGCTATAAATGTTTTAATCATATTTGCTGTAATGTTCATCAGCGGGTTAGAATATGACAAGAATTTTCGTCTTTGGACTCTTGGAGACGGAATTACTTTGTTAGTTTGTACCAGTATTTTTTTTTTATTAGTTACTACTATTCTAAATACGTCATGGTACGGAATTATTTGGACTACAAAATTAAACCAGATTATAGAACAAGATTTGATAAATAATAGTCAACAAATTGGAATTCATTTATCAACCGATTTTTTTCTCCCATTTGAACTCATTTCGATAATTCTTTTAGTTGCTTTGATCGGTGCAATTGCCGTGGCCCGTCAATAAGATTAAAAATCTTTAAAAGCGCCATTCCAAATCAAACTTTATTCTATTTCTCGTTTATCGTATCCATTTCAATTCAATTAGAATTGAATTGATGTATAATATAAAATAGAAATGTCAATCTATTACTAACATACTTCTTTGCTCTGTATTTGTTTGTTATATTCGAGTGAATGATATTTTTGTTCCTATTGAAATGAATCAAGATTGATAAGGAGTTGCTCAATGATGCTCGAACATGTACTTGTTTTGAGTGCCTATTTATTTTCTATCGGTATCTATGGATTAATCACAAGCCGAAATTTAGTTCGAGCTCTTATGTGTCTTGAGCTTATATTGAATGCGGTTAATCTTAATTTCGTAACATTTTCTGACTTTTTTGATAGTCGTCAACTAAAAGGAAACATTTTCTCCATTTTTGTTATAGCTATTGCAGCCGCTGAAGCAGCTATTGGACCGGCTATTGTTTCGGCAATTTATCGTAACAGAAAATCAACTCGTATTAATCAATCGAATTTACTGAATAAGTAGTATTAATATTATTTTGATAGAAATTTGAAGAGTTATCAATTCAAATTCAATTACTGGGTATGTAGAATCTTCAAAAATCTAAAAAATCAAAGTATTTTGGACCTCCTTTCTAAACCGACCCAGAAATAAGTTGATTCGACAAATTCTGGTGAATCATCGATTCGTCTGGTCTTTGCATATGTAATTCATTTACATACAATACAGGGTTATACTAGATCGAAATTAATGAGATTCAAAAAAAAGGTATAGATCCAATGTCACATTCAGTAAAGATTTATGATACATGTATAGGATGTACTCAATGTGTCCGAGCCTGCCCCACAGATGTATTAGAAATGATACCTTGGGACGGGTGTAAAGCTAAACAAATAGCTTCCGCTCCAAGAACAGAGGACTGTGTTGGTTGTAAGAGATGTGAATCCGCCTGTCCAACCGATTTTTTGAGTGTTCGAGTTTATTTATGGCATGAAACAACTCGCAGTATGGGTCTAGCTTATTGATACGTTCCAGAAAACTCCACTTGAATCCTTTTTCTTTTTGTTTACCGACAAAAACCCGCGCTCGAAATGAAGTATATCTTATTTTGTTTCGAGTACGGGTTTTTTAGTCCAAGTGTATTTTGTCTTTACCACGAATTATTTTCCTTGGTTAACTTTAATTGTAGTTTTGCCTATATTTGCGGGTTCATTCATTTTCTTTCTCCCTCATAGGGGTAATAAGGTAATTAGGTGGTATACTTTGTGTATATGTATAGTAGAATTCCTCCTAACAATTTATGTATTCTGTTATCATTTCCAACCAGACGATCCATTAATACAATTGGCCGAAGATTATAACTGGATTCGCTTTTTTGATTTCCACTGGAGGTTGGGAATAGACGGACTTTCTATAGGACCCGTTTTACTGACGGGATTCATCACGACTTTAGCTACTTTAGCGGCTTGGCCAGTTACTCGGGATTCCCGATTATTCCATTTCTTGATGTTAGCAATGTATAGTGGTCAAATAGGATTATTTTCTTCTCGAGACCTTTTACTTTTTTTTCTAATGTGGGAATTAGAATTAATTCCCGTTTATCTACTTTTATCCATATGGGGAGGAAAGAAACGTCTATACTCAGCTACAAAGTTTATTTTGTACACTGCAGGGGGTTCCGTTTTTCTGTTAATGGGAGTTTTGGGTATAGGGTTATATGGTTCTAATGAACCAACATTAAATTTGGAAACGTTAGTTAATCAATCGTATCCTGTGGGATTAGAAATAATATTCTATATTGGATTTCTTATTGCTTTTGCTGTCAAATCGCCGATTATACCTCTCCATACATGGTTACCGGATACCCATGGAGAAGCACATTATAGTACTTGTATGCTTTTAGCCGGAATCCTATTAAAAATGGGAGCATATGGATTGGTTCGGATCAATGTGGAATTATTACCTCACGCGCATTCTATATTTTCTCCTTGGTTGATGATAGTGGGCACAATACAAATAATCTATGCAGCTTCAGCATCTCCGGGACAACGTAATTTAAAGAAAAGAATAGCATATTCCTCTGTATCTCATATGGGTTTCATAATTATAGGAATTAGTTCTATAACTGATACGGGATTCAACGGAGCCATTTTACAAATAATCTCTCATGGATTTATTGGTGCTGCACTTTTTTTCCTAGCAGGAACGAGTTATGATAGAATACGTCTTGTTTATCTCGACGAAATTGGTGGAATAGCCGTTTCAATGCCAAAAATATTCACACTTTTCAGTACTTTTTCGATGGCTTCCCTTGCGTTACCGGGCATGAGTGGTTTTTTTGCCGAATTAATAGTATTTTTTGGAATAATTACCAGCCCAAAAATTTTTTTAATGCCAAAAGTCCTAATTACTTTTGGCATGGCAATTGGAATGATATTAACTCCTATTTATTTATTATCTATGTTACGTCAAATGTTCTATGGATATAAGTTATTAAATAGTGCAAACTCTTCGTTTTTTGATTCGGGTCCGCGAGAGTTATTTGTTTCACTCGCTATCTTTCTGCCAGTAATAGGTATTGGCATTTACCCAGATTTCGTTCTCTCACTATCAGTTGAGAAGGTAGAAGCTGTTCTATCTAATTTTTTTTATAGATAGTTTTAAACGGAAACTTTCTTTTTTACGTAACGCACAAAAAAACGAATTTTAAATTTTTATTTTTAAATTATAATTTAAATAGGATAGTTTGACGTTTGTGAGAACCATTTGAATCACTATACTACTTGATTGAAATGGTTCTCGACGAGACTTGCTTATTTTTATATGGATAGGGAATATACCCTGTCCTGTGGTTTTATTCGACAGGTTAGGTCCTTTCTTTAATTCAATTTAGGTGCTTTTTAATAGAAATGAACCATAACTATGTAATCCTATTCCTAATAGATTGACCCCAAAATAGCATATCCAAATTATAAGAAATCCTATAGAAGCCACAATTGCAGAATTTTCACTTTTCAAATTGATATTTATTTTAATATGTAAATAAATCGCGAATATGGTCCAAGTAATAAATGCCCAAGTTTCCTTTGGGTCCCAATTCCAATATGATCCCCATGCTTCATTAGCCCATACTGCTCCTGAAAGGATACCTATGGTTAAAAAGATAAATCCTAGACTAATAACACGGGAACTCCAATGATCTAATTGTTCAATTAACTGGGACCTATAATAATTACTAAGAGAAAAAAGATAAGTGCTTTGTAAAATATTGTTTTCTTTGTTCATGTATTGGATCTTCCCGAAGAACAAAGACTCGTTTAATAAAAATGGTTTTTTACCAAAAAGACTTATATTGTTTTGAAATGTAATGACTAGAAGGGCTACTGATAATAATGATCCACATAAAAGGGCTGCATAGGCCAATATCATCATACTTACATGCATCATTAACCACTGGGATTGGAGAGCGGGTACTAATATTGTGGATTGCTTCATTTGAGCTAGAAAGCCTGAAGTAGCAAAGCCTTGGGTAAAAATAGCACCGGGCGCTGTTATTGCACTTAAATTTTTTTTATGTTTTTTAAAATAAGGAATCATATGAATAATATAAAAACTCCACGAAAGGAAGATTAATGATTCATATAAATCACTTAATGGGAAATGCCCCGAATAAATCCAACGAATACCTAATAATCCTGTTAGACAGGAAAAAGTAAGTATCATACCCCTTTCTAATGAATCATCTAGTTCGACTATTTCGTTGACTACTAAAGTTATTAAATGAATTGTAATTACAATTGAAACGATTGAAAAGGAAATATGATTGAAAAGGTGCTCTAAAGTCAAAAATATCATAAGAATATATATATATATATAAAGATAAAGAAAAGAGATCCCTCACTTACAAATAGAAATTCAGAATGAAATTCATCTCATTGTGATTATTATTCATTCTAGGGCTATTAGATTCCTTTTTCGAATTTGTAAAAAAATGTGCCGCTACTCGGACTCGAACCGAGATGCTTTAGCACTGCTTCCTAAGAGCAGCGTGTCTACCAATTTCACCATAGCGGCTTGTTTGAAATCATAATAGCCTATTTATCTTTAATCGTCGAGATTGAAAGAGTCAATTCAATGGCGATATTTTTATAAAACATAAAAAAATGTTGAATAAAGACAATCGTAATTTGAATGTTCAATAAGAATCCTTTTTGGGGTTAGTGTCAGTTATAGTCAATAAGATTTCCTATAGTTTCTGTTTTCTTGAAATTGAAGTAACTATACAAATCCGCTATCTAGTAAGGATCCCTTTTTGACTAAATATATTTTGTTTGCTTTTCCATAGATATAAAAACCACTTTAATTTTCTATTGGGACCAGTCGGTTGATGGGGAAAGTAAGAATCCCCATCCCAGAAATGCTAAAATATACTAAAAAAAAAGAAGGATAGTGAAATCCTCTAGTTTTCAAACAAAAAAGTCCCGTATACAGACAGACGTATTTTGAGTTTACATATCATAAGAGAAAAGCAAGGTCTATTTCATGTTGATCAGGTCAAAAAAAAAACATTAATGAATACAAAGCATTCATTCTATATTTAAAATTTAGATGATTTCTTTTTTTTTCTATTTTTTTATGAATATAAATGATAAAGAAAATTTTGTAGAAGTTTTTTTTGAGTCAGCTCAATTCAGATTATTCTAACGTTTGATTACTTATTTTTCGTATAAAAAAACTTTTTGAATTCCCGGTAGAAAGAGATTTCGCTAATGAAAAAGCTTTTAATGCTGCCGAATATCCTTTTCTTTTCCAAATATTTTTACGAATACGCTTTTTGGAAATTGAAGTACGTTTTTTTGGAACTGCCATTCAAAAATGAATAGGTTATTCATTGTTATAGTTGTATGTGAAAGACATCTATTATGCAAAGCAAAGTAATCTTTCTGTCCTATTTTTATATTTAGTTATAGACTATGTTTTTTTAAAAAATAAATATCTCAAAAAAACTAGAAATATAGGAAAATTACATATTTTTCTTATTCAAATTTCTATTTATAGAATACGATGTACCATAAAAAAGAAAATCAAGAAGCAAACTTTCGACTTCTATTTCTGTTTATTTTTGTTATGTGACTTTTGTATTTCATATTTGATTTATATGTCATATAATAAACACATCGAAGGGTTTAATTTTGGAATAGTTAAGTAAGCTATTCGTACCTAATTACCTAATAGAAAACTTGATTCTTTTTAAGAAATATATGGTTTTTTGAATTGAAATGAGACTAGTTATTTAGTTAAAGTGGACATGATTTGATATGTTTTTCTCATTTTTTTTTTATTTTATGTTATGTAAAGTCGAAAGTAAAGTCTTGGCTAGCATAGAAAAATCAAAATATTCTTTTTTTTTGTAATAGAAGACAATCAATCAAAGAGTTTTGCAGAGACCTAATAACTGATTCCGAATAAAAAAGTTAAATAGTTCCTAGTTTTTGACTTCACTTAGGTTATGAATTTTATTAGATCTTGTGATTCATATCAGTATCAGACTTACGTACTTTTTTGTTTGGCCTAATTTTTTATAATTTTTCTATCTATGGATTTATCAAAATAATAATGAAAAGTATAAATTTTGGATATTCTCTATATTCATAGGTTTCAATAGTTTAATTAATAACTATTTGGTCATTTGACCAATTAGAACTTCTTGAGTTGAATATTAATAAAATGCTTATTCTAATAATTTCGATTTCGAATAGAAAAAAATTCTATTATCGCATATCTTAATTTTTTTTACTGACCTCTTTCGAAAGAGGTAAGAGCCGGTGAATCGAAAATCAAATTTTATTTTTTATGAAACATATATACCAATATGCATGGATCATACCTTTTATTCCACTTACAGTTCCTTTGTTAATTGGAACGGGACTTCTTCTTTTTCCGAAGACAACAAAAAATCTTCGGCGTATGTGGGCTTTTCCTAGTATTTTGTTGTTAAGTATAGTTATGATTTTTTCAATGAAATTGTCTATTCAGCAAATAAATAGCAGTTCTATCTATCAATCTGTATGGTCTTGGACCATCAATAATGATTTTTCTTTAGAGTTCGGTTACTTGGTTGATCCACTTACTTCTATTATGTCAATGTTAATCACTACTGTTGGTATTCTAGTTCTTATTTATAGTGACAATTATATGTCTCATGATCAAGGATATTTGAGATTCTTTGCTTATCTGAGTTTTTTCAATACTTCTATGCTTGGCTTAGTTACTAGTTCGAATTTAATACAAATTTATATTTTTTGGGAATTAGTTGGAATGTGTTCGTACCTATTAATAGGTTTTTGGTTTACACGACCTGTTGCAGCAAATGCTTGCCAAAAAGCGTTTGTGACTAATCGTGTAGGGGATTTTGGTTTATTATTAGGAATTTTAGGTCTTTATTGGCTAACAGGCAGTTTTGAATTTCGAGATTTGTTTGAAATATTCAATACCTTGATTTATAATAATGAAATCCATTTTTTAGTTGGAACTTTATGTACTTTCTTATTATTTGCTGGTGCAGTTGCCAAATCCGCCCAATTCCCCCTTCATGTATGGTTACCTGATGCTATGGAGGGGCCTACTCCTATTTCGGCTCTTATACATGCTGCCACTATGGTAGCTGCGGGGATTTTTCTTGTCGCTCGACTTTTTCCTCTTTTGATAGTCATCCCCTCCATACTACATCTAATCGCGTTAATAGGTATAATAACAGTACTTTTAGGAGCTACTTTAGCTCTTGCCCAAAAAGACATTAAGCGAAGTTTAGCTTATTCTACAATGTCTCAATTGGGGTATATGATGTTAGCTCTAGGTATGGGGTCTTATCGAGCTGCTTTATTTCATTTGATTACTCATGCTTACTCAAAAGCATTATTGTTTTTAGGATCTGGATCCATTATTCATTCTATGGAAGCTATTGTTGGGTATTCTCCAGATAAAAGCCAGAATATGGTTTTTATGGGGGGTTTAAAAAAACATGTGCCAATCACAAAAACTTCTTTTTTATTAGGTACACTTTCTCTTTCTGGGATTCCGCCCCTTGCTTGTTTTTGGTCCAAAGATGAAATTCTTAGTGATACTTGGTTGTATTCACCAATTTTCGCAATTATATCCTGGGCTACAGCAGGATTAACCGCATTTTATATGTTTCGCATCTATTTACTTACGTTTGAGGGTCATTTAAACGTTCATTTTCAAAATTATAATGGAAAAAAAAGTAGTTCCTTCTATTCAATATCCTTATGGGGTCAAGAAGGACTGAAACCTATTAACAAAAATTTTCGTTTATTCACTTTGTTACCAATAAAAAATAACGAAAGTTTTTCTAAGAACCCGCACGAAAATAAAAAAAAAAAGATGCGATCCTTTCTTATTATTAATAATTGTGGCAATAAAAAAATTGCGTCATATCCTCACGAATCGGGTAATACGATGTTATTCCCTCTACTTGTATTGATTTTATTTACTTTGTTCATAGGATTCCTAGGAATTCCTTTCAATCAAGAAGGTATAGATTTAGATCTATTGTCCAAATGGTTAACTCCGTCTGTAAACCTTTTACATCCAAAATTGAATAATCAAAATTCTTTTGATTGGTCTGAATTTGTGATAAATGCAACCCTTTCGGTTAGTATAGCTTATTCTGGAATAGTTATAGCGTCTTTTTTATATAAACCCATTTATTCGTCCTTACAAAATTTTGTCTTAATTAATTATTTTGCTAAAAGGCATCCAAATAGGGTTTTTTCGGACAAAATACAAAATGTAATATATGATTGGGCCCATCATCGTGGTTACATAGATGCTTTTTATACAACATACGTAATTCGGAGTGTAAGAGGATTGTCCGAACTAGTTAATTTTTTTGACAGACGAGTAATTGATGGAATTCCAAATGGATTAGGTGTTGCAAGTTTTTTTGTAGGAGAAGGTCTCAAGTATGTAGGGGGGGGGCGCATTTCTTCTTATCTTTTTTTTTCTTTATTTTATGCGTCAATTTTTTTATTAATTTACTCTTTTTATTTTACGAATATGAATTTGACTGATCAGTAATAATAATGCGAGGTATTTTGATCTAGTATACACAAGAATCAATCCTAATTTCCTTATTGATTCATTTTATGATCTAATTGATACGTCATTGAATTAGTATTCATGTATCAAAAAAGGATGTAAGACAAGGCATGTGCGCAGCTATTTATCCACCCGATATATATATCGTAGGGGAAGACAATTGTATCATCAATCAATTTTCAATCGTGGATACATATGTATCCTTAACATACTGAAACGACTACCATTATTAGTATCAAACCAATAGCGATTCATACAAGCTAAATCTTCTAATCGATAATTGGGCCAAAGAAAGAATTTCATTAATTTCATTTTCTCTCTATCAAGATCTTTGCTTTCATCCAAAAATTGACCACAGGTTTTTACCTTGTTCCCATTGCAAAATACTGCATTTTTATCCACACAATTACTATTCCTTGAATTGAAACAACTTAGAATTCTCAATTCTCTACGCCGTCTAGACGAGAAAATATTTTCAGGAACAAGCAAATCATAATGATTTTTGTTTCTATTTTTCGTCATCATTTGATGTCTTGCAATCGATTCCTCAAAATGATTCTTATCCATATTTTCTCTGTATCTTTTTTGATTATTTTTTTGTTTAATCTCATGAACCAAAGAAATCCTTATGGTTTGATACATAATCAATTCTACATTATGTTTTACAGGTATACGAACTGGTTCGATAATAAATATTCCCTCTTTTAGGATTTTTGAAAGATTCAAATCCCGGATTAGCATTGGATCCAGAGTGAACTCCTCCTTCTTAATAAAGCCGAAACCAAACTTTGTTGTCATTCTGCTTTCCTTTTCCCATTCAAGTACGGACAGCGCATAATCGAATAATTCGATAGTCAAAGGACTCAGCAGCCATTTCAATTGCAAAGCAAAAGATCCTTTCATGAACGCATCTAAGTCGATTTCCCAAGTCCAAATGCTTTGGGGTTGATTTTTCGTGAGATTTTTATTTTGACTAACATCTTCACTAACATCTTCATTAAAATGAAAAATAAGTGAATGAATTGGTATAAACCCGGGTTTCATTTTATATACATTAAAAAATAACTCAAATTGTGGGAATAACCAAGGTATCGGCTTCGATACAGGACGGTTTAGTCTTTCTTCACTCATTCCCATCCAATCAAAAAAAGAAAAGAAACCCTTGGATGGGTTGATTTCTTTATCTTTATTAATTTTGAGATAAAAAAGACCTTTCGTATCACAAAATTTTCTATCTGGATTTTTTATATACATAAAATAATCTTTTCTTATAAAATTAGTAATAGGGATACTCCCCCCCATATCAACAAATTTCGGTTTATGTATGTTGTAATTATATGAGTCCTTCTTATCTTCATAATAAATCGATTGATATGCTAAAAGATCATATCTATACAGTTTTTGAAAATGATCGTTTTTATTTAGCAATAACGAAACCTTTTCCTCTCTTTCAGATGAATCCCGTTTGATTAAATTTGGATTTTCAACCCTACAATGTTGATTGACTCTATTTCGCCATTTTTGCGGTACTAATTTAGACCATTTTAGCTCAGATAAATCGTATGGATAATGACTCTTTAACCAATTTTTCCATTGATTCATTCCAGAATTCTGAAGTTTCTTATGCTTTAATTCGGAAGAAATTATTCCTTGTCTTCGAAAATAATCTTTTATTTCATTCTTAAGAAATAAAGATGCTCCGTCATATTGAAGGACAGATCCTAACTTATACAAGTTAATAACCTGGGTTTGTGATAATTTGTAAAATACATAGGCCTGTGACACGAGGGATAATTTAAAAGAAACCTCCGACTTCGTCTGAATCTTATGACGAATACGAGAAGGTGAAAGTTTTTTTTGTATAGTTGAAATACGCTCAATTATCTTTTTCTCTTTTGTATCAAAAAAAGATTTTTTTTTTAATTTACGAAAAAGTTTTATAATGATCATGGGCCTATAAAGACTATTAGTAAGACGATTAATGATATATGGAAAGCTCTCTAGAAGGATATCCGTGTATATCCTTTCCACGATCCATTTAAAAAAAAAATGTGATTTACGGATTAATCGATCATTTCTTCTTTTTAATATCTGAAAAAGATTTTTTAGTGATGCTAATTTTTGAGCACCATAACTTGTTTTGTTAGGACTAATATTTATCTTTAGAGTTCGAAATCCATTTTTCTTGTCTTTTGTAATTCTTTCTATTTGATTTCTGATTGTGCTTGTTCTATCAGTCAGATCTTTCATTTTTATTTCTGTCAGTGAATAATTTGTCCAATCCATAGATCGGGTTTGAATGGATGATTCATGAATAATCTGATTATTGATTATAGAATCTTTTTTTATTTCACTCGAATCCTCTCTCCATTTTTTTGGTTCTTTTTGGACCTTTAGAAACAATAATTTTTTTCTTTCTTTGAAACTTTTTAGAACTCGAAAACTCCATTTTAGAATTGCTTTTTGGAGTTTTTTCAAAGGGGGTCCAAAATAATAACAAAACAAAATACCAAGTCCTACGAGAGGAGAACCAAAAGGACGGTCAGTTTCCAGTCCCCAAATCGTTAAAAAAGCAGCAGGACTTTCCTGCTTTGGATTTGGATCCCTACGAGAAGGTCGTATCTTAGATCGGTGCCAAGGTTTCAGACGGAAAGGAAATCGTATCATTATTTGTATACCCTCTGTGGCCCAGTTTGGAGGAAAAATTCCGTTTCTTCCTGGTTTTAGTACTGGCATACCATTATAGGTGCATATAACATACACTTCTCTATTCATCTCCCTTATATCCTGCCCCCACTCGGGCTCTTGGCGTAATAAGAAACGGACAATATTTTTAGCTAGTATCAATGAAGGTAATACAATAGATTGTCTAAGCCTCGACTGAATTAGTAAAATCAAAGCTCTTATTCCATGAGCATAAATAAGGATATCATAGAGGTCTGCTATTTTTTCTCGTGTCCTTTCTATTCGTTCCATTTCCGTCTGCCCGTCCCGCCCCTTTTCCATTTCATTGACTTCTTTTTGAATTTCTTCGTAGCTTTTGTTTTCCTCCATGTACATTTTTTTTTGTTTTTTCAACCTCTTTATTCTTTTTGCTACGCTTCCTTTTATACCCTTTCTAAAAATGTCTTGTATTAGGTCGGAAATCTCAATTACTGATAATATGAATGGTTCGAAAAGAACATCCCAAGAAAATCCTACTCTGTCGAAAAAAAGTGGGGAATACGGATATAAGGGAAACATTTTCCCCGTAAGGGTTTTACGTCTTTGAACACGCATAGAACCTGTGATTATGTCTCGACGAAAATCCGCTTCATAGGGATAATCTATCATATCCACTTCTTCTAGTTCATTAGGCTTCGTCATAGTTGGGGCGGCATTCTCTGGACCCTGCGTAAAAAGAACCATACGTTTCGCTTTCCTCGAGCGAATTTGATGATCTACTATCCACTCTTCCCCCTCTTCCGTTGTTGCAGTTTTTCCGAGTTGTTCTACCTCGCTGAATAATCTGTATGACCATCGGGGGACTTTTTTATTTATTCCAATCGATTTTTTTCGAGTTGTTTTTTCCATGGGAGGAATTATGGCTGTATCGCATATTGTTTGAATGATGGGATCAATTATGACTCTTTCGATTAAAAATTTCAAAACTTTTTCTGGATCTTCTGAATCAATTCGTCTTTGTTCCGGAAATAAAGAAATTCTTTTCCAATTTGATGTTGATTCTTTAGCAAATTCATCGATTAAAAGACTCAATTCTCTTGCTAATGCTTTTTGATCCAATGTATATATTTTCTGTCCCAATTTCTCTTCCAATTTCTCTTCCAATTTCTGGTCCAATTTCTGGACCAATTTCTCTTCCAATGTAGCTATTTTCCCTTCCAATTTCTGGTACAATTCTTCAAAATTATGAACATTAAGTTCCTTACCCTTAAAAAGAAGGATACTATGAACTTTATTGAGTTTATTTAAAAAATTTGTCTCTATCGAATTTTTGACTGCAGTTTCATTTAGGATTGAAGGTAAATAAAATTTTTTAATTATTCCACGATAGGATCCGTTTAAGAGAGGATCATATATTTTAGGCAAGTATTCTTCTTTAGTTTTATGATTGCATAATCGAGTCTTTTTTTCGAGTACATCCAGATAAGGAGATCCTCTGTCTAGGGCTTCAATTCTATCTCTAAACTCGTTCCTTAGGCTCCTCCATTTTTTTTCATTGGTATAAATCCAACAATAATAATTATGCAGTTCATCATAGAAGAATTTATCCAGTTCATCACAGACGAATTTTTTTGTTGTAAAAAAAGAAAAATACATTTTTTGTCGTAGCATTTCAAAAAAAGCTGATAAACTGGATGGATATGTAAAAGAAATTCTTCGTTTTCCATCACTTTGACATGTATAAAAAAAATATTGTGACATTTCATTTCTTACAGCATGTTCGAATCGATAATTTTTTATATATCGCAATGGGCGATTCCATCGTTTATAGTCGAAAAGAAGACTCACAGGGGGTTTTTCAAACCAGAAGAGGTCTTTATCTTCTTCTTTTAAGTGAAAGTGGAATTCATCCTTTGTTTTGTCCTTTCCATTCACTCGGATCCTTTCCGTTTCATCGATTTTGTCCGGATCCTCCCTTTCTTCCGAAAAAAGGGAAGGAGAAGGATCTTCTTCGGTGAATCCCTCTTGTTCCTGTTTAGTCCCCTTCGTTTCGAAAGTTGTTTCTATTTCTACATCTCTTTCTGTCATTTGTGAGGTTTCTTGCAGTTTCCTACTCAAAATGGGTGACGGCATTCTGCCTAAAGAGTAGACACAGCTAATAAATAAGAGAATACTAAAGATTCGATCCATAGAATCTATCAAGTCTAACACAAAGTA